GTGCAGGATTATCATTAGGACCATCATACTTGCTGACCATCGATGAACTGATCGGATTAACCAACCAAAGTTAGCTTCCGTCATTATGTATTGAACAGAAGCAAAAGCCTCCGTAACGGTCGGACGGTAGTAAAAAGTCATAGCAAACCCTGTAGCGACTTGTACTAAAAAACAAGTAAGCGTAATTCCTCCTAGACAATAAAATATGTTGACATGAGGAGGAACGTATTTACTAGTTATATCATCTGCAATCGCCTGAATCTCGAGACGCTCTTCGAACCAATCGTAGACTTTATTGAGATAGGTAAACCAAGGGGACTCCCCCTCTGAGAACCGTATATGAGAATTTCATCTCGTACAGCTCAAACAAAAAAAACCAAAAACAGGTTAAAATAGGTATGGAATAGAAAATTGGAAACTTCTTAATCTTTTGATTCAATTTTCGCTAAAAATATGAAAGGGTAAAAGTAAGAAAGCTCTTTTTTTTTTGTTATAATTAGAATGTCAAAAAATCAAGTAGGCTCACTTGTCTTTCTGTTGATCGTTCCAGGCCTCTTGAATCTTCTATTTCCCTATTTTTTTCTTTCATCTGTTATTTTAATTTGTATGTAATGTAGCTTTACTTTTGTTTTCTTTATTATTGATAGGAATTTTCTTGTTAAGACCCTAGGAATCAATTGAAACCTTAAATTCATACTAGAACCACGATGATTCAATAAAACCTTCAAGCTAAGTCAAGGATTCCCTGAGTAAGAACCGTTGGATCATCATTTATTCAACGAGTAGAATCGATAGAATGACTAAAACTAGAAAGAAAAGTTTGTTCTTTGAGCAAAATCAAAGCAGAAACGGGAATTTAAAAGAAGAAAACTCTTTCAATTGAAAACTTTTTCTTTGGAAAAATTTGAGGAATCCGGCCACGAGGTCTGAATATTAAGTATGAATCATAGTTCAAATACTTCGTGATATATTTCATATATTCCGTGCTCCAGATACTAGAATGAATATCCGACGGGGTAAAACCATCTCTATCAAGACGACAGACCCACTCTCTGTACTCTCAATAGGATCAATTATAACAAGTCACACACTCATATTCCGGAAATACAGAAACACAAAAATTTCGCGGTCGAACTACCAAAAAAGAATAAGATAAAATAAAAAGCCGAGGCCTAAATGCATCGTTTTTTGTATTTTTATTTAAAAGCTAGGGTTCTTATAAATCTAATTCAGTGAAATTCCGTCCAGTAAAACGGAAGAATTATAAATCTCCAAAATAATAGATAGGAATACCGCAAATAGAGCCATTGCGACACCCATCAAAGGAGTAGTTCCCCATCCAGGAGCTACTTTACCATATTCCGAATTCAATGGTTTCAATAAAGCCCCTACAGACGTCCGTCTTGGACCAGATCTAGAACTACCCTCAACAGTTTGTGCAGCCATAAATCCTATTTTGTATTCATTGAGATCTGTTGACTTTGTATACCATTCCGTTGTAAATAAACAATCTTATCATAGATCCATTGTGGTCTTGAAATTATATAATAATGGAAACAGCAACCCTAGTCGCCATCTCTATATCTGGATTACTTGTAAGTTTTACTGGGTACGCCTTATATACTGCTTTTGGGCAACCCTCTCAACAACTAAGAGACCCGTTCGAAGAGCACGGGGACTAGTTGAAGTAACGAGCCTCCCAATGTTGGGAGGCTCATTACTTCAATTCAGATAATGAAAAATCATTTCATTTTTTAGTTGGAACTTTAGGTGGTTCGCGAAAAAAGATAGCGAAAAAAATGATCCCTAGAGTCGAGACTAAGAGGAATGTATAAACCAATGCTTCCATAAATTTGATCGCGGTTTACAATTATAGCTTCCATACCTGTTTATTGGGGATCATCTCCCCGATTAAAGAAAAAAAAATCAAAGAAAAGGCGAAAGGGCGGAGATTTAAATCCAGACTTTTTCAGTATCCTATGTAAAATCACAAAGAGAAAATAGAAGTGAGAAGCGAAAAATAACAGAGCAATGCTGCATCAGACTACTTGTCTTCTTGTAGTTGGATCTCCAAGTTTTTGGAATGCTCCAAATTCCACTTGAGCATCCAAATCTGGGTCAATACCAGCAAAAACATCTCTGAATAAGGTTCTAGCACCATGCCAAATGTGCCCGAAGAAGAAGAGCAGAGCAAAGGAAGCATGTCCAAAAGTAAACCAACCTCTTGGACTGCTACGAAAAACACCATCGGATTTCAAAGTAGCACGATCTAATTCAAAAATTTCACCCAATTGGGCACGTCTAGCATATTTTTTCACAGTCGCAGGATCACTATAACTCACTCCGTTCAGTTCGCCACCATAGAACTCAACGGTTACGCCTACTTGTTCGACACTATACTTCGATTCTGCCCTTCTAAAGGGAACATCGGCTCTAACAATTCCATCTCCGTCTACCAAAACAACTGGAAATGTTTCAAAAAAAGTAGGCATGCGACGTACAAAAAGTTCACGCCCTTCTTTATCTCTAAAGATAGGATGTCCTAACCACCCGACAGCTATTCCATCTCCGTTATCCATTGAACCCGCTCTGAATAATCCCCCTTTCGCTGGATTATTTCCGATGTAATCATAAAAAGTTAATTTTTCAGGAATTTTAGACCAAGCCTCTGATAAACTTTGATTTTCGGCTAGTCCAGCGCTAACTCTTCGATATATTTCTTGCTGAAAGTATCCCTGATCCCATTGATAACGGGTGGGACCAAATAATTCGATAGGAGTAGTTGCTGAACCATACCACATAGTTCCAGCAACAACAAAAGCTGCAAAAAAGACAGCAGCGATACTGCTGGAAAGAACGGTTTCAATATTGCCCATACGTAATCCTTTATATAGACGTTGGGGCGGGCGGACACTAAGATGGAATAAGCCTGCTAATATGCCCAATGTCCCTGCTGCAATATGATGAGAGGCTATTCCTCCTGGAACAAAGGGATCAAAACCTTCCACACCCCACGCGGGATTTACAGATTGTACCTTTCCAGTTAGTCCATATGGGTCGGACACCCATATTCCAGGACCATACAATCCTGTTACATGAAATGCGCCAAAGCCAAAGCAAGCCACTCCTGAGAGAAATAAATGAATTCCAAAGATCTTAGGCAAATCCAAAGAAGGTTTTCCTGTGCGTTCATCACCAAATATTTCTAGATCCCAATACACCCAATGCCAGATAGCTGCCAAGAAGCACAAGCCAGAGAACACAATATGCGCCCCGGCTACACCTTCGTAACTCCAAACCCCCGGATTCGTTATCGTCCCTCCTGTAATACTCCAACCGCCCCATGAATTGGTTATTCCTAAACGAGTCATGAAGGGTATAACGAACATACCTTGTCTCCACATTGGATCGAGAACAGGGTCGGAGGGATCAAAAACTGCTAATTCATATAGAGCCATTGAACCGGCCCAACCAGCAACCAGAGCTGTATGCATTATATGAACAGAAAGCAAACGACCGGGATCATTCAATACGACAGTATGAACACGATACCAAGGCAAACCCATGGTAATACCCCTTTATCAACAAAAAATAGACACTATGTAACTTTATTGCATTGAAAAAACTATGCTATGGACCCCCTTTTTTTTTTTCAGTGGATTATCTCGGAAAAAGGGTTACTATTTGTTCTATTCTTTTAGTAAAAATGGAACAATTTGTTTCATAGGAAAAAAGAGAAGCAGATCTATTCTATACTCGATAAGTACCAATACGCAATGGGGGTTTATTCCCTTTTCGAAGAGCGCATGCATCCATATTTAGTCATCATTCAAAGTACCTATTCGTAAAAACTTTCTTTGTTTTCCTTTATTTTATGAACTTATTCTATCTATGTAGAAAATATGACGATAAAGCTAATATTATTAAAATAATAAAACCATTATTACGTTTCCACATCAAAGTGAAATAGAGTACTTAATTCTTTTTTCTTTCAGTTTATGCCTATTGGTGTTCCAAAAGTTCCTTTTCGAACTCCCGGAGAGCGAAATCCAACTTGGATTGACATATAGTGCGCCCTGTCAGATATATTGGGTCATATGGGATTTCCCCATTCTCTCCCCCGATCGAGATATCCTCTCTTTCGCCCCCAAAAAAAGCGATTGAATCATCAAGTGCAATGAAATGCAATTAGATCCGTTTTGTGAAGAGGTATCCAGATTAATATTAGCAATTCAAATAATTTATGGTCGACTTGGCTGGACCAATAAAATTAAGTATCCAGGCTCCGTTTAGAAAAACCCAATTGGTAATATATCTATTATTAGGACTTATAGATATCATAAACAACTCTATTTAGAAAGAAATTATTAAATAGCACTGATCCCAAACAGTTAATCAATCGAATAATAAATAGAATGGATACGTCGAATATTTGGCGGAAGACATAAAAGAAATGAATTGCAAAATTGAGAAAAAATGAAAAAAAAAACAAAGACGTGGTATTGGGGTCATTTGTCCTATATGTGCAAATCAAAATCGGGCGGATCCTTACTCGGAGTAGAGCATAAACCTAAAAAAATGGAAGAAGCCCATTCAGGAACAAGAAAATGGCATCGTGATTTTTGGATTGGATCTCGATGAAAAAATACATCAATGAAAAGTTAGTGCGATAAAACTGTTTTTTCTATTCTAATATTATAGGAAAACCGGCCAAACGCATCGTTCTTCAAAAATGAAAGAGAAGCCCCTTCCTTCATTAAAAGGAGTCCGCTATAAAAAAAGAAAGAGGGCTGGAAGCTACACATTGATTTTTTTTCGCAAGTTTTAGTTTTGTTGAACCGTATGCATCAAAAGGTGCCCGTACGGCTCCTAAGGGATACAATTTTATCCGAATCAACCGACTTTATCGAGAAAGATTAATTTTTTTAGGCCAAGCGATTGATAGCAATGTTTCGAATCAACTTATTGGTCTTTTTGTATATCTCAGTTCGGAGAGTGAGACCAAGGATCTGTATTTGCTTATAAACTCTCCCGGCGGATGGGTAATACCTGGAATAGCCATTTATGATACTATGCAATTTGTGCGACCAGATATACAGACAATATGCATGGGATTAGCCGCCTCAATGGGGTCTTTTATCCTGGTCGGAGGAGCAATTACCAAACGTCTAGCATTCCCTCACGCTTGGCGCCAATGGGTTTTTTATTTAAGAGAAAAAAGAAGACTATGCCTTCGCCATATGAATTATTAATATTAAGTAATATTAGCATGGCACTTCGAATTCGATATGCAAATTTTTTATTGTTTTTCAAAATATTAGATTATGTATCGAAAGAGTAGTATGAGATAAAGGAAGGGTATTTCCGATTTTATCTTACCTATCGTAGGTCGATTTCAGCGTCACAAACTTTTTTCACACCGGCAGGTTATTAACAACATTTATGTTATGAAAGAGTACGAAAAAAAAAAAAAGAAACTTTGGGATTGCTGAATCACAGACGAAATAAATATATTAAAGCAACGGGGCCATCATAGTATTTTTGAACTCCTCCGAAAAAAAAAGAAGGGTGGTAATTGGATCATTTACCGATCTGGGTATAATAGATCCCACATTTTCTCTTTCTTCGATGAAAGGTAAAAAAATTCCATTGTGGAGCCGTATGCAATGTGAAAAAAATGCCCGTACGGTTGTTCAATTCTATCTTTTTCTTATTTTATTCTTTATCTCTTCGCCTTGCCTCCTCGTGCGAGATACAGGAACCTTTGATTGTGTTATATTATATGATCAGGGTAATGATCCATCAACCTGCTGCCGGTTTTTATGAGGCACAAACGTCCGAACTTATCCTGGAAGCGGAAGAACTACTGAAACTGCGCGAAATCCTTACAAGGGTTTATGTACAAAGAACAGGCAAGCCCTTATGGGCTGTATCCGAAGACATGGAAAGGGATACTTTTATGTCAGCAACAGAAGCCCAAGCTCATGGAATTGTTGATTTTGTAGCGGTTGGATAAAAAATAGCTTCGTGCAAATATACGATTTAAGATTTTATCTTCTTACTTCTTAATTACTTAATTAAGGGTTTAATATTCTATTAATATATTGAAATCGAATAAATCCATAATCATCCGGTTAGGATCAATCTAAACCAGCCCATAATGTATAATTCAGCATGCCAACTATTAAACAACTTATTAGAAACCCAAGACAGCCAATCAGAAACGTCACGAAATCCCCCGCTCTTGGGGGATGCCCTCAGCGTCGAGGAACATGTACGAGGGTGTATGTGCGACTCGTTTAAATCATGGACTGAGACAAAACAAAAGAAAAAACAATTTTTCCAGTATCAATGATCAGTACCGTTGAATCGGATAGAATGGAAGAACTCCATTCACTATCTAAAAAAGATGGATCTATCATATCTTTCTATTGTGTATGAAATTTATGGTTTCAATTGGTGCAAATTAAATCACCTGAATTTTCAATTTAAGATGAGAAAGAATTCCCCATTGGTAACAAATAGTTACCCATTAAGCGGGGGAAATCCTATTTAAAAAAGTAGAAATATTATGTTTAGAAGAACGGACTCACAAGGTCAGCTACCCAACCAATCTTCATAATTAAATACCGTTACTGTATAAGGTATATCTCATTATGAAAGACCCATTACTGGAAAATTCATGGGTAGAGCCAAAGAGTGGTAACTGTACAAGTTACCAATAAAATGAAGGAAAGGGCTCCGGTGTATAGAGAAGACCTCACCGTTTAAGAAGTAACCATAGAGACGATGGAACCCACAATTTCTTTAGCTATTTCTATTTTTATTTTTCCAATGCCTAGAAAAAAGGAAAAAAGCGTGGTAGGGAAGGTTATAGTAGCAAAAGCCATTGGAATTTTTATTTTATAAATTGGAAGAATCCGTTTTGTTATTAATAGACTAGGAAGGGGGAAAAGAATAACTGAAAGAAAGGAAATCAATTAGTTATTCATTAAAGTTTCATTTACTCAATGACCAGAATTAGACGAGGATATATAGCTCGGAGACGTAGAACAAAAATGCGTTTATTTGCATCCAGTTTTCGCGGGGCTCATTCAAGACTTACTCGAACAATTATTCAACAGAAAATAAGAGCTTTGGTTTCGGCGCATCGTGATAGAGATAGGAAAAAAAGGGATTTTCGTCGTTTGTGGATCACTCGAATAAATGCAGTAATTCGCGGGGCGGGGGCATCCTATATTTATAGTAGATTAATACACAATCTGTATAAGGGGCGGTTGCTTCTTAATCGTAAAATCCTTGCACAAATAGCTATATCAAATAGGAATTGTCTTTATATGATTTCCAACGAGATCATAAAATAAGGGGATTGGAAGGAATCCGCCAAACTTTTTGAAATGGAATTCTCTGGAGAATGAACTCCGGGAAGGTAGAGTAGAAATTAGTATGATAAAATCTGATAATATGATAAAGTCGTCAAAATGAGCGAACACGCCCGATAAAAAAATTTATTCCTCTTACCCGATTCTTTTTTTTTCTTACGACACGAATGATTCTCGGATTTTTTGAACAAAACGTCCATCTGTTTTTGAGTTCGGATTAGAATTTTGATTCAATTGAAAAGTAAGCCTATTTTTTTCTGTTCCTAAAACCAGGAGTTCTGGCGGTTGACTCCCTTCTTTCAAATTGTTTCTCATTATTAAGAAAAGGTAACGAAGATAAAATACGAGCTTGTTTTATAGCAATAGTAATTAATCGTTGTTCTTTTAAGGTTAATCTATTCACCCGTCTAGATAATATTTTTCCTTGTTCACTAATAAATCGACTAATTAAACTCATGTTTCTATAATCAATTCGATCCCCCGATTGGATCGGGGGCAAACGCCTACGAAAAGATCGCTTGGATTTAAGAAAGAGTCGCTTGGATTTATCCATAATTTGTTTATTCCTTATCCCTAAAATACTATTTCGATCAAATCAAAAAAAAAATTATAGAAGAAATTCATAGGATTGGGTTTGTCTATATTTATTTAGTTGTTTTTATTTCAATATATGAAATAATAGAAATATATATCTAAATTTTTTTCATGTTCCTTGAAAGGGTGACACCCAAGCACTAGGTTCGATCTATATCTATTTCTTTATCTCCCCATGAATTGTATGTTTGAAACAATACGGACAGAATTTTCTCAATTCCAATCGACTAGGTGTATTGTGTCGATTCTTTTGAGTAATATATCTGGAAATACCCGTTGATTCCTTATTAACACCGTTTCGAACACAACCGGTACATTCCAAAATAACCCTTACTCGAACGTCTTTACCCTTTGCCATGAACCTCCTTTGGGTTTTTGATTCACCCAACGTTTCTATTTTCCGATCCGACGCAAATAAGAAGAAAGGAAAAGGGACGAAAAAATAGAAGTGACTAACAACTCAAAATCAAATTATGAAATTTTGTTGCAATTAATATAGTAAATAATAAGTAATACAACAATTTCGAAAGCGATTTCTAATCGCAGTACACATTTAAGTATCTTGTATTGCATGATACTCTTATTCTAGTCACATTTCCCTTTTGTTTTCTTTTAACTCTATTATTAATTTGATTCTTAATTTAATTTGAGCCTTAACCCGAATTTAACTGAGGTTGAATCCACTTTTTTCTTTCTCTTTACCCCCGTATTCAATCTATCTAATTCGAAAAAAAAAGACGGGAAAGAGAGATTAGTCACAAATATTTGACTCTATCTCTAATCTTCTTCACCCCTTTCCATATCAATAACTAGAATGAAAAAAAAGGAAATGTCAACGCATCTGGGAAGAAACGATTGATTTCTATCAATAAACCTGCTAAAGACCCGAACCAGAGAGTACTTAGTACCGGGGCCACGGAAAGATATGTTTTAAAATCTCGCATTGAGAATCCTCCTTCTTTTTTTTATATTCCATATTGTAATACATTATGGTAAGAGATGTATATGTAGTTAAAGACCACCTATATTTGTGTGTGGAATCAAAAATTCAACTTGACATGTGCAATGATTCGGTAGAGAAGATTTTCTTTTTCTTAAAGCAAAAAAACGGGTCCCTTTGCGCCTGAGAATTCCCGAGAAAAATATTAATTTATTATTATATGTTATATGATATGAGACCAAGAGGAAGAAATGGCAAGATACATTTTGCATAGAAAGGAAGGAAATGGAAATAAAATAAGGATGTGGAAAACAAGACGGGGATTTTCTACAATGATACTGTAGACCAGTTGAAAGGGATGTAGCGCAGCTTGGTAGCGCGTTTGTTTTGGGTACAAAATGTCACGGGTTCAAATCCTGTCATCCCTACCTATTATTGTTCCTCGAAGCAGTAACCAGAGATACATTTTAGAGCGATTCAATTTGGACATACATAATACATAATTTTCAATTTTATGATAGTATACATATGCAAGAAGTATTTATTTGGGTTGAAATTTTTTGGGGGGTTCTATACTATATAAAAAAAAGAATCCCCTTCTTTACAGTCTTTTCCGTTGTGGTAAGAAAGCGCTCTTAGTTCAGTTCGGTAGAACGTGGGTCTCCAAAACCCAATGTCGTAGGTTCAAATCCTACAGAGCGTGATTCTGCTCTTGTCTTGTTAGATCGAAAATGAAATACAGCAATCTGAATTTGACCTTTGACCCCCAAAAAAATGAAATTAAAGAAAGGAGGAGGTCAGTTAAAAAAAGAGATGTGAATTAATATTAATCAAAGGTCCAACTGATCACCACGCCTGTATTGTAAATATGCGGTTACGAATAATCCAGCCAAAGTAATAGGAATTAGACCTAAGACAATTCCAAATAGAAAAACTTCAATCATTTCAATTTCATTTATTTGAAAAGGGAAAAGGGGAGGTAATATCTATCCCGAAATATTACTATTAATTCGTATTGCTTAGGAATCTCAATTCCCAATAATTGGTAATTAACACGGTAAGGAACTACCAAATATATGGAATA